CCGTCGATCCCTCGTTACTGCGCCTTTGAGTAGTAGCAGTAATAGGTAGGGATGACAGGATTTGAACCCGTGACATTTTGTACCCAAAACAAACGCGCTACCAAACTGCGCCACATCCCTTTCCATTGCTCCACAGTGTCATTGTATAGAATTTCTGTCTTCTTTTCTACATCGTTATTTCCCCACACTATTTTCGGCCCGTTTCGTCTTTGTTGTTCCATTTACCATATAAATAGAATTATAATAGTAAAACACTTGTATACAAAAAAAAATCAGTATTGTCCATTTTCTCAGTAAAGGGGAGATTTTTTTCTATTTTGATTGTTAGGCAAGCGACTATCTTATTGACTTTTACTGAATTATTTGAAAATTGCATATATTAATAATATGAGGAATTACATTTTTAATTGTAATTAGGCATTACGTGTACAAATAGTACAACTAGAAGCGGTCTTTAACTACCTATCTATTGGATCGTATATGTTTTATGTATTACAATAAAATAACAAAAGGAGGATTTTAAATGCGAGATTTAAAAACATATCTCTCCGTGGCACCAGTACTAAGTGCGCTATGGTTCGGGGTTTTAGCAGGTCTATTAATAGAGATTAATCGTTTTTTTCCGGATGCGTTGACATTCCCCTTTTTTTCATTCTAGTTATTAACATAGTAAGGAATGAAGGAGATTAAAGATAGAATAAAATATCTGTGACTAATCCCCCCTTCCTCTTTTCTCTTTTTTCCCTTTTTATTGAAAATTCAAATAAGAAAATAAGGGAGGGAAGAGAAAGATTAAAGTGTATTCACCATCTGAGGTACTCGGGTTCCAATTCGAATAAAATGAATCTTACTAATAGAGGAATAGGAGTAGAATATAAAATCTGGATCTAAGTAAAGAATATTATCCAAGATATTTAAATGAAAAATGAAATAGTCTACTTCGATTTGAAATAGAATTTCAAAATTTTTGATTACTTAATTATTTACGATGTACTTTGATCTTTCTTTTAGAATTATAATTGGATTTAGTAACTTCTATTTGTTTTCTGTCCGCTCTTCTTCGTTTTGAATCAAAAATCCAAGGGGGGTTCATGTCCAAAGGTAAAGATGTTCGAGTAACGGTGATTTTGGAATGTACCGGTTGTGCCCGAAACAGCGTTATTAATAGGGTATCAACGGGCATTTCCAGATATATTACTCAAAAGAACCGTCACAATACACCTAATCGATTAGAGTTGAGAAAATTCTGTGCATATTGTTACAAACATACGATTCATGGGGAGATAAAGAAATAGGTCGAATTGAGTACTTGTATGTTTACCCTTTCAAGGAAGTGAAAGGGGTGACATTGTATCTATCTATAATTAGATCGAATAGAACAATTCTACAGAATATCTTTCTAGAACTAGAAATCGAAATCAAAAAATCCTATTTGAATGAAAATGAATTCGAAATTAAGAAATAGGATTTTCGAGAGAAAGAAGAAAATAAAATACTAAAACAAACCATGGATAAATCCAAGCGACCCTTTCTTAAATCCAAACGATCTTTTCGTAGGCGTTTGCCCCCTATTCAATCGGGGGATCGTATTTCTTATAGAAATATGAGTTTAATTAGTCGATTTATTAGTGAACAGGGAAAAATCTTATCGAGACGAGTGAATAGATTGACCTTGAAACAACAACGCTTAATTACTATCGCTATAAAACAAGCTCGTATTTTATCTTTGTTACCTTTTCTCAATAATGAGAAACAATTTGAAAGAACCGAGTTGACCGCCAGACCTACAGGTCTTCGAACCAGAAATAAAAAGGTTTACCTTTGAATCCTAATTTCAACCCAAACTCAAAAACAGATTGGTCTTTTTACAAGAATCCAGATGTGTCGTATGAAAACAAAATAATTGGAGAAAGCTTTTTGTATTGAACGTCTTCATTCATTTTGACTACGTTAGCATATTTTATCTTAATTATTTCTATTCTACCTTCCCGGAGAATGAACTCCGGGAAAACATGTTTAAATTATTCCAGTCGATTCTTGATAATCTATTTCTTTTACGATCTGATTGGAAATCATATAAAGACAATTCCTGTTTGATATGGCTATTTGTGCAAGTATTTTACGATTAAGAAGCAACTGTCTCTTGTACAGATCACGTATTAATCTACTATATCTATAGGATATTCCACTTTCACGAATTACTGCGTTTATCCGAGTGATCCACAGACGACGAAACTCTCTCTTTTTACTATCTCGATCCCGATGAGCAGAAACTAAAGCTCGTATTCTCTCTTGAGTAATAGTTCGAGTAAGTCTTGAATGGGCCCCTCGAAAGCTTGATGCAACTAAACGAATTTTTGTTCGACGTCTCCGAGCTATATATCCCCGTCTAATTCTAGTCATTGAATAGATGAAACTTTCACGAAAAACTAATTGAGTTGTTCTCTTTCAGTTATTCTTTTAAGACTTCCTAATGGATTAATAACAAAACGGATTTTTCCAATGTATAAACTAGAAATTCCAACGGCTTTGGCTACTATAACCTTCCCAACCACGATTTTATATTTTAATGCGAAATAAGAAAGAAATTGTATTCTGTTATAGGTATCAAAAATATAGCAACTAAAAAAATAGAAATGGATAAAGAAGTAGTGTAGTGGGTTCCATCGTTTCTATGGTAACTTCTTAAACGGTGAGGTCTTCTCTATACACCGGAGCCTTTACTTCATTTAATCAAGGTTATTGGTAACTTGTATAGTTCATCCTCTTTGGCTCTACCCATGAATTTATCCAGTAATAGTCCTTTCACAACGAAATCCACCTATACAGTAACGGTATTTAATTATGAAAGTTAGCTGAGTAGCTGACCCTCTTAGTCCGTTCTTGGCAGAGTAGGGGCGTAATCTTTGTGCTGTTTAAATAAATTAAATAAAAATTCCTCCGCTTAATGGATAATCATTTGCTACCACTGGAGAATTACTTCTCATTTTACATTGAGGTAATTCACTTTGCACTAATGGAAACCATAAAATTCATATTCACCGGTACTCATTGTTGATATTGAACACCTTGTTTTCTTGCTTTTGTACCAGCTCAGTATATGATCTAAACGAGTCGCGCATACACCCGAGTACATGTTCCTCGGCGTTGAGGGCATCCCCGAAGAGCGGGGGATTTCGTGACATTTGTGATTGGCTGTCTTGTATTTCTAATAAGTTGTTTAATAGTTGGCATATTGAATTGGATGCATAATGGGCTGGTTTAGATTGATCCTAACCGGATGATTATGAATTACGCCCGTTTCTATTTAATAAATATAAATATTCAACGACTAAATTAACTATTAAACGTAGTTAGAAAATCTCAAATCACGAATTTGTGTGAATTCCATCTTATTTTTATTCAACCGCTACAAGATCAACAATTCCATAAGTCTGTGCTTCTGTTGCTGACATAAAAACATCTCGTTCCATGTCTTCGGATACAACCCATAGGGATTTGCCCGTTCTTTGTACATAAACCCTTGTGATGGTTTCGCGAAGTTTCAACAGTTCTTCCGCTTCCAGGATAAACTCTCCCGTTTGTGCCTCATAAAACGAACTAGCAGGTTGATGGATCATTACCCTGATATTCTAAATTAATATAATAATATAATCAAAAGTTCCTCTATCTCACATGATGAAGCGAAGAGAAAAAAAAAGAATAGATAGTAGGAAAAAGCTAGAATTGAACAACCGTACAGGCATCCTTCTTGCATACGGCTCTAGACTAAGATTGACCTCTTTATGAAAGAAAGAAAGAGAAAAATAGAATATTAGAATATATAAGACCCGGGTGGTTAAATGATCAAATTGCCGTCCTTCCTTTCAGAGTATGTATAAAATACTATGATGGCTCCGTTGCCTTCTATCTTAATGTTATTGTTTTTTGGATATGATTTGGCAATCCCAAAGTTTCTTTTTGCTTCAATCAAAGAAAAAATCTTGTTTTTTTTGCCCACTCTTTTGATTCTTTTGATACCATAAATATAAATAGTATTAAGAGACTTCTGGTGTGAACAAAAAAGGTTTGTGACGCTGAACTGCACTCTCAATTATAAAATCGAGAATACCCCTTATCTCATACTACTCTTTCGATACATAATCTAATGTTTTTCAAAAGAATCCAAAATTTTCTCATATCGAATGCAAAGTGCCATGCTATTATTGCTTATTATTTCATAGGGCGAAGGCATAGTCTTCCCTTTTCACTTAAATAAAAATCTCAATGGCGCCAAGCGTGAGGGAATGCTAGACGTTTGGTAATTTCTCCCCCGACCAGGATAAAAGATCCCATTGAAGCGGCTAACCCCATGCATATTGTATGGACATCTGGTCGCACAAATTGCATAGTATCATAAATAGCTACTCCGGGTATTACCCATCCGCCGGGAGAGTTTATAAACAAATACAGATCTTTGTTATCATCTTCAATACTGAGATATATCATAAGACCAATCAATTGATTTGAGATCTCGCTATCAACTGCTTGTCCTAAAAAAAGTAATCTTTCTCGATAAAGTCGGTTGATTAGGATACAATTGTGTCCTTTCGGAACCGTACACGCATCTTTTGATGCATACGGTTCAAAAAAATTTCGAAAAAAAAAAAGAATCAATGTATGGATTCCAGTCCTCTTTCTTTTCTCATAACAGGTCTTTTTAAGATTAAAAAAAGGGTTTTCTTCTTCAATAAAGACGAGTTTTTACTCTTTTATTTTTCTTATAATAAAGAAAAGTCACTAAATTTATTGAATTAACTTCTCATTGATGTATTGTTTCATCGAGTAACCCCGATGATATTTTCTTGTTACTGAGTAGGTCTCTTTTCTCTTTTTAGGTTTCTGCTCTACTCCGGGTAAAGATTCACCCGAGTTGGATTTGCACATATAGGACAAACACAGTTATTACCATTTTCTTTTTGGTATGACTTTCTGCTTTTTTTCAATTCCGTTTATACTTTCTACGCAATCTTTAATAAGAGTTTGCAATTAACTGGTTTAACACCTATTCCACAGAGGAATCATTTAGGATCGAACTAGTAATCGTAGATATATTACCAATTGAGTTGGGTTTTTTTCTAAACGGAGCCTGACTACTTCATCTTTTTGAGTTCAACCAAGCCAACCATAAATGATTCTAATTGAGAATAGTAATATGGATCCTCTCAAATTGTACTTCACGCTACAAATTTGTAGGATTTAATGAATCCTTCTTGGGCGAAACAGAGGATATCTCGATTGGGGAGAGAACGGGTCAATCCCATATGACCCAATATATCTGACAAGTCGCACTATACGTCAACCCAAGATGCATCTTCCTCTCCAGGACTTCGGAAAGGTACTTTTGGAACACCAATAGGCATTAACTGAAAGAAAAAAACTAAGTACTATATTGTACTTTGATGTGGAAACGTAAGAATAGTATTTTAGTGTGTTTATAATTTGATAAGTCTTTTTCGAATTCTAATATTTTTGTTGGTTTTTATCAGGTTTCTTTTGTCCATAGATTCGAAAAAGTTAGAAAGAAAAAAGCAGGAATAAAGTAAATTTATAAGGAATAGGGCGATGAGTACGTATCTAAGGATTCGCTACTCGAAAATGGTATTCACTCCCATTGCGTATTGATACTTATCGAGTATAGAATAAATCTGCTTCTCTTTGTTCCTACGAACATAATTGTTCCGTTAATTAATTAATTATTACTTAAAAAATTTTTATTAACAACAGACTAAAAAAAGAATAAATATTAACCCCTGTTCTGAAATAATTCACTGAACGGGGAGGATCGATAGGATAGTCACAGTAGAGTCTTTTCCAATGCAATAAAGTTACGTAGTGTCTATTTATCTTTGATAAAGGGGAATTTCTATGGGTTTGCCTTGGTATCGTGTTCATACTGTTGTATTGAATGATCCTGGCCGATTGCTTTCTGTTCATATAATGCATACGGCTTTGGTTTCTGGTTGGGCCGGTTCGATGGCTCTCTATGAATTAGCAGTTTTTGATCCTTCTGATCCTGTTCTTGATCCAATGTGGAGACAGGGTATGTTCGTTATACCCTTCATGACTCGTTTAGGAATAACTAATTCCTGGGGCGGTTGGAGTATCACAGGAGGAACTGTAACGAATCCGGGTATTTGGAGTTACGAAGGTGTAGCTGGAGCGCATATTGTGTTTTCCGGTTTATGCTTTTTGGCAGCTATCTGGCATTGGGTTTATTGGGATCTAGAAATTTTTTGTGATGAACGTACAGGAAAACCTTCTTTGGATTTGCCCAAGATCTTTGGAATTCATTTATTTCTTGCAGGAGTGGCTTGCTTTGGATTTGGTGCATTTCATGTAACAGGTTTGTATGGTCCTGGAATATGGGTGTCTGATCCTTATGGACTCACGGGAAAAGTACAACCTGTAAGTCCCGCATGGGGCGTGGAAGGTTTTGATCCTTTTATTCCGGGAGGAATAGCCTCTCATCATATTGCAGCGGGGACATTGGGTATATTAGCGGGTTTATTCCATCTGAGTGTCCGCCCGCCACAACGTCTATACAAAGGATTGCGTATGGGCAATATTGAAACCGTGCTTTCCAGTAGTATAGCTGCTGTCTTTTTTGCAGCTTTTGTTGTTGCCGGAACTATGTGGTATGGTTCCGCAACTACTCCGATCGAATTATTTGGGCCCACTCGTTACCAATGGGATCAGGGATACTTCCAGCAAGAGATCTATCGAAGAGTTAGTGCGGGACTGGCAGAAAATCAAAGTTTATCAGAAGCCTGGTCTAAAATTCCTGAAAAATTAGCTTTTTATGATTACATCGGAAACAATCCGGCGAAAGGAGGATTATTCAGGGCGGGCTCGATGGATAACGGGGATGGAATAGCAGTTGGATGGTTAGGACACCCCATCTTTAAAGATAAAGGAGGGCGTGAACTTTTTGTACGTCGTATGCCTACCTTTTTTGAAACATTTCCGGTCGTTTTGGTAGACGGCGACGGAATTGTTAGAGCGGATGTTCCTTTTCGAAGGGCAGAGTCGAAGTATAGTGTTGAACAAGTCGGTGTAACTGTTGAGTTCTATGGCGGAGAACTCAACGGAGTCAGTTATAGTGATCCTGCTACTGTGAAAAAATACGCTCGACGCGCTCAATTAGGTGAAATTTTTGAATTAGATCGTGCTACTTTGAAATCCGATGGTGTTTTTCGTAGCAGCCCAAGGGGTTGGTTTACTTTTGGACATGCTTCATTTGCTTTACTCTTCTTCTTCGGACACATTTGGCATGGTGCTAGAACCTTGTTCCGGGATGTTTTTGCTGGTATTGACCCAGATTTGGATGCTCAAGTAGAATTTGGAGCATTCCAAAAACTTGGAGATCCAACTACAAGACGACAAGCAGTCTGATATACCATTGCTTTGATTTCTTTTGTCTCTATTTTCTTTTTGGAAATTTTCATAGAATCATAGAAACCTTGATTTGAATCAACACTTTTTTACTCTTGCTCTTTCTTTATCTGGGAAATGTTCCCTCACAAATAAAAGGAAACAAACAGGTATGGAAGCTATAATTGTAAACTGCAATCGAATCTATGGAAGCACTAGTTTATACATTCCTCTTAGTGTCAACTCTAGGAATCATCTTTTTCGCTATCTTTTTTCGAGAACCACCTAAAGTTCCAACTAAAAAGATGAAATGATTTTTCAGTATCTTAATTGACGTAATGAGCCTCCCAAGATTGGGAGGCTCATTACGTCAACTCGAACTAGTCCCCATGTTCCTCAAAAGGATCTCTTAGTTGTTGAGAAGGTTGCCCAAAAGCGGTATATAAGGCATACCCAGTAAAACTTACAAGTAAACCAGATATAAAGATGGCTACTAGGGTTGCTGTTTCCATTCTTATATAATTTCAAGACCCCTATGGATCTATGATAAGATCGTTTATTTACAACTACAACGTAATGGTATACAAAGTCAACAGATTTCAATGAATACAATAAGATATATGGCAACACAAACTGTTGAGAACGGCGGTCCAAGGCGAACGGCTGTAGGGAATTTATTAAAACCGTTGAATTCAGAATATGGTAAAGTAGCCCCTGGGTGGGGAACAACTCCTTTAATGGGCGTCGCAATGGCTCTTTTTGCCATATTTCTATCTATTATTTTGGAGATTTATAATTCTTCCGTTTTATTGGATGGAATTTCAATGAATTAGATCTCTAAGAACTGAAAGGTTATACAAGATGAATCATTTAGAGCTCGGATTTCGAGCCCATTCTCTTTTGGGAGTTCGACCGCGAAATTTCTTTGTTTCTGTATTTCCGGAATATGAGTGTGTGACTTGTTAGAATCGATCCTATTGATAGTACAGAGAGTGGCTCTGTCATCTTCATAGAGATGTTTCTACTTCGTCGGATATTTATTCAAGTATCTGGAACACGGAATATATGAAATCAATTAAGAAACATTTGAACTATGATTCATACTTAATGTTCAGACCCCGTATCCGGATTCCAAAAAATTTCAAAGAAGTTCATGAATTCCTTGAAATTTTAGTCATTCTATCTTTTCATGGAATAGGTGATACTCGAAGGGTTCTTACTCAGGGAATCTTTGACTTAACTTAGGGTTTTTTATTGAATCATCGCGGTTCTAGTATGAATCTGAGGTTTTAATCAATTCATAGGTTTCTTAACAAGAGAATTCCTATCTACTAAATAAAAAAATAATAAAATCCACATTATACAAAAAAAAAATGAAAAACAAAATAGGAAAGGAGGAGATTCAAGAGGCACGTAAGAATTAACATAAAGACGACTGAGCCAACTTGAGATTTTGGTATTATCGCCACAAATAACGAAGAGCTTTCGGATTTTTCTTATTTACTACTTTTACTAACGTCAGAGAAGATTGAATGTTTGATTCAAAATCAAAAAGTTTCAAACTTTTCATTACATATCCGTTGCAATTAGGATTGGGGTGTTTTTGCTTGAGCTGTACGAGATGAAAGTCTCATATACGGTTCTCGGAGGGGGTTTTGCCTATCTCAATAAAGTCTATGATTGGTTTGAAGAACGTCTAGAGATTCAGGCGATTGCGGATGACATAACTAGTAAATACGTTCCTCCGCATGTCAATATATTTTATTGTTTAGGGGGAATTACGCTTACTTGTTTTTTAGTACAAGTAGCTACAGGATTTGCTATGACTTTTTACTACCGCCCGACGGTTACTGAGGCTTTTGCTTCTGTTCAATATATAATGACTGAAGCTAACTTTGGTTGGTTAATTCGATCGGTTCATAGATGGTCGGCAAGTATGATGGTCTTAATGATGATTCTTCATGTATTTCGTGTGTATCTCACCGGTGGATTTAAAAAACCTCGCGAATTGACTTGGGTTACAGGTGTGGTTCTGGCTGTATTGACCGCATCTTTTGGTGTAACTGGTTATTCCTTACCTCGGGATCAAATTGGTTATTGGGCAGTGAAAATTGTAACAGGTGTACCCGAAGCTATTCCGATAATAGGATCGCCTTTGGTAGAATTATTGCGTGGAAGTGCTAGTGTGGGACAATCTACTTTGACTCGTTTTTATAGTTTACACACCTTTGTATTGCCCCTTCTTACTGCCGTATTTATGTTAATGCACTTTCCAATGATACGTAAACAGGGTATTTCTGGTCCTTTATAGAGAAGATATTTGATAGAAATTTTGAATCAATCGTTTATCGCTTCGAGGAGGAATAGTACTATTTCATTGCTATAAATATGGATTATTGCGAATATGAGAATAATAAGACATGTCTTTGGATCTTTCCCTTCAACTATTCCTGTCAAATAACTAATAATATTAGGGAGTTGAAGGGAATTCTCTGAAGAGAAAATGGATTATGGGAGTGGGTGACTTGAACTATTGATTAGTCTGTGTAGATATATGCCTGCCACATTGTCATTAGAATATACAACC